GAATCTATTGCCTCCTCGCCCTACTTCCACTAGAAGTTATTCTGTATGGGACAAACGCCAGTCACGCTCGTCATTGTCCACCGCCGTCCGCAATCTGCGATTTGTTTATGCATGCGGAGGAGATGAATACCGGAAAGTGAAGGGTCTGAAAGAGAATACCATATTATTGGCGAAAGGGAGCCCTCCCGCCAGAACTAAGATATATGTATGATGAAGCAGTTCCGTGTCCAAGCCGCGCTGTCCGCGTCCGCGTAGAAAGCCTAATAGGATTTTTAAGAGATAGCGGGAAAGGATGATTGAGGAATGGTTATGAAAGGCCATGACTATGGCTTCGAATATAAAGATCGATATGCGCGGGATTGTCTTTTTGATATTTCCGTTTCAGAGGGCAAAAGGATAGTAAGTTATATGATAGCCGGAAGAGCGAATTGCAGATTGAGCCTGCTCCAGCCCCAGCTTCTATTCAACTGCGTGTTTGATGGCGCGGTTGTGTTGCTGCTGCGTAGTAGAAGGGGCCGGTTTCTCTGGGGTTCAACAATGCTATAGAAAGAAGGGGGAAGAGCAGGGTAAAGGTTCAGGACGGTTACGGGCGGGAATGCCCTATGCGGATGAGGAATTGCACAATGTGCTATCGAATCCGCCTCGAGAAAGAACTGTTTGAAGGACAACTAATGCAAGCTGCGAGGGGAGAATTGGGCAACCGGATTTCACTGATTAGGCAAAAAAAGAAGAAAATGCCATTGAATCAATAGTAAGTAAGAAAGCTGGTTGTGGCACTTTCGGAATAGAATGCCCTCTTTCAAGGGAAAGGGATTCAGCAACTAGAGCAACAGTTTGATCCCCTTGGATTGAAGAACAAATGTCAGGGAGAGTCCCCTCAAGTCAATCTCTGATTAAGGGAAACCTTGAGAAGTACTTTCCCAACACCTCATAGGAATGCCTGTTTGTATGGTGAAAATGGTCGAGATATCCGCAGCATTCTAAGTGAATGGAAAGTCTCTTGGGTGGTTCGAATCCACGTCGTGGTAAAGCCAGGCTTTTATCTATTCGTAGATGTCGGGGAATTGGGTACTTCCCTTGACGAGGGAAACTAACGGGTACCAATTCACCAATCTCTAGCTTTCCTGAGCAGAAGCTCTTCCGGCCTGATGCGTCGGTACATAATTGACCTGGGTTTCCGTTCGCGGCGTTGAAGGAAGCTCATTTGGAGGTGTGAGGACATTTTTTTATGAACAATTTGCCTAAATGACCAGTTCAGTTAAAGAAGGACTTTAGTTACAACCAATTTTTTTTCTTAGCCGGCCCCAGTCTGCTTTAGCCCTCTGACTAGACTTTTTTATATTATGGGTTTGGAACATATTAGACAGGGGTTCTCGAGCTCGAGGATGCTGCTTCATCGCGCGGACTCGAGAACAATCGGCTAGAATTGCGAAATCATCCTAAACGAGCGCTAGTTCGGTCCACCCCCTCTTTTAGGTTCCCTGGTTGCGAATCTAATCATAGAATGAAGGTCCGTTTGAAGAAGGGTTCGTGCTCTACCCTTCTGGAATTCCCTAAAACGTCGTTTCGGGCTCCCACTGGCGCTATTTAGCCCTTGAACCGCGACCCGCCCCGAGGAGACTATTCGCGGCATTTTCTTTTCTGAGAACATAAAAGGTAGGAATTGATGGATTCCATAGTTTTATATTCTAGTTTCCGGTTATGTCTCCGAGCTGGATTCTTTTTATTTAAACCTAGACGGAACGCACCTCGCCTCGATGTTCGGTGTTCTCTGGACAAAAAGGATGTCGACCAGATAAGATATGGGCGTGCAGATGGGCCCGAGTCCAGATAGAAATGGTTGTGAGGGTTAGTTGAGGAATCTAAGTGATTAGTCATCCTACCCTTATTCCTATCTGTATCGTTTCCCTATGAGGAGCCGAAATCGAAAAGGATTCACTTTCGATGTCAACTTACTTCGAATATAGCACAGTGGTAAGCCTTCTATTTTACAGAGGTTTGTGCACGTGGTGGAGTTAGTTAGTTAAGGGTTCGTCGAGCGCGTTAGTCGTTGAATATCGAAGTTTCCGCTCATGTATGGGCTCCTTCAACTACCACCACGAATGCAACAATAGACCTTCAATGCGCGGCAAGCTCGCAGGCCCGGTGCCGGTGTAAGTCGCGGAACTCATTCATATAACACCTTTCAACCGCTACTAAAAAGCACCCTGGACGTACTAAGATAGACCTACATACCAGTAGCCAGAAAGGCAGGTCGACTCAGGCTGTACTCATAAACGCGTTAGGAAGAATTCAAGGCTTCGCTGCTAATAGGAATAGCTTCACAAGCTTTTGTATTCTTTGCATAAGTAAGCATGCGTGCATGCTCATGCTAGAAATGCAATACCGGTCTCAGCCTTTCCACAAAAGAAAGAAATGACTCGCGCTACATGCACCTTCCGACCAAACAAGGCGCTGCTTCTTCTAACTAACTAATAGTGTTGAGATATCTTAAGTAACTTAGTGCAAAATAATAAAAAAAATGAAAAACTTATCGATACGAGGCCAGACAAAGAAAGACCAATCTCGCTGTCAAAGTCAGACCGAGCAGTCTAAGATTGAATAACCTGCAAACCTCATAAACTAGAACTAGTAAGTTTTCTTGTCTCTTCATTATGAGAGAGATTCTTTTTCGCTCGGAAGTCTATGCTATCTAGATATTCTCTTAGCCAATTCATATCATTTCCGGGCCACCGATTGAAGTGAAAAGGTATCACACAGGGGGGATTCGGGTAGATATAGATTAAACTATATAGGATAGCGATTTCACACGAAAGGCGGCCAAAGATGTAATAGGAAAAAATTCCTTTGGGGCGTGGATTCTAATTTTTAAAAATCTTGACAACACTTCTTCAAGAAGAAGAATCCTTGTGAACATCGCCTTGGGCAGAGCCCTTCTAGCATCGCTTATTCCTCTCCATTGACCTATACCCTATTATCTTATCTTATTCCTCAACATGGGATTCCCCCGTCACAGCTTACTCTTTTTCGAGACGATTCCTATTCACATTCAACTTGAGGAATTCTTGTTCCCAGCTTCACTTTTCTGGCAGCGGGGTAAACTCCTAAATCCATTGAATTCTCTCCTACTGGCCTTACTAAAACAAAAGCACCAAGACTTATACTAGCTAGCACAGAAGAGACACCATAGGAAAGGGCACACCAAACCATTTTGGAACAAGGTCACCCGGAAAGTTTAATGAGATCAACGGTCTTTGTCCTTTCTCTATAAAGAAATAACCGAAATACCCAGTTCTTACTTAAATAACATACCAACCTAACGAAATGCCCTGTTAGAGTAGGTAGAGGATCAAAGCAAACTAAGCTAAACAGTGGTTGCCCGAGTAACAGAGTCAAAGTAAAGCATTCAAATGGGTTGGCTTCTAGAGCCAGAGTTACCTTTGAGAGTTGCCGACGAGATGCGCTTCCCCGATATGCGAGATGTCTTCCTTGGTTGGCTAAGATAGATGTGCCACTTTCTCTTTCGTTTCGGGTCCCTTTTCCCCTGCGTCTATGAAAGCAGCTATCTTCATCCTCTCATCTCTTGCCTCGTCTTTGTAAACGTAAAAAGCAGCAATATTCATATTGGGGGACTAGTACAGGGGATTCTCTTAGCAAATCCGAACTCGTCCATAGTGACCTATCCCTTACGGGAATCGAACCCGTGTCTTCGACATGAAAAGCCGGTGTCCTTACCGCTGGACGAAAGGGACCAAGATAGTCTTTAGTGGAGTTTTTAGCTTTTCATCTCCTATGCAATTTCTATCGCTTTTGTCTTTCACGTCTTTGTATGCCTTTCCAAAGCCAGTTAAGAGATCAGCCTTCGTGGACAATAGGCCTCGAGCGCGGCAAGGGAGGAGTGAATACCCGCTTAGCCCCTTTTTTTATGGCTTACCTTTGTGACCCAATGAAAACGAGGAGAAGAAGAACAGGCTGCTGACTTTGGCTCCTAAATCAGTTAACCGGCACTCATCCCGCTACTTGACACCTTGATTAGGCTTTTCTATTCTTCGCAGAGAAAACGAAATGCTTTGGTCACGACAAAAAGTGAAGAAAAGAATTTGTCTTTGTTCGCATCCTTACTTTCCTCTCCAATTGGGGTCCTACATCCCCAGCCCCAGTAGCATTCAAAACTAGGCGCCCCCGTTCCCTCTCTTATTAGAAAGGATTTCCGACAGAAAATAAGGTAGAGGGTGGACGGAGTTCAGAGACCTTAAGCCACTCGACTCGACCAACTAAAGAGGAGCTTTGCTTACTCGAAGAGTTTTGGGACTACGCGATGCTTTCCTTAACAGAACAGGAACGAGCGGAACCGAAAAAGAACTAATAAGGAGATGGGTCCGAAGGATTTTCAACTGAAAAGTAAAAGGGACGGTACGAAGGAGACAGAGAAAAACTTACTCGGGAACTTTTGGATCACACACCATACGAAGAGCAAAAATACAGAAAGACCAACTGAAGCACTAAGGAAATGCCTCGGAGAGCAGAGAAGACCATTGGTACAGAAGCTTGTCTTGTGGCATCTCTCCTGCTGTCAAATGGAGCTAGTTCCAAGCCCTCACTAACTACGTCCATCCTCGGACGATTTCGACACGAGCTCTTAGTGTACTGATCGATCCGCCTAGCCCCGTTTGCCCAGTAAGTAATCAAAGTGAGAAACCCTATCTCCAACCCCGCCTCTCGGACTATCTAAAGAGTTATCCAAGCCCTTTCTCTGCTACGTTCCAAAGGCACCCTCCCTACGCTTCGACTGAGTGATTGAGCGTAGTTCCAAAGGTCTCTTTCTGACGGGTAAGATAGATTTAGCATTGACTTATATAAGGAAAAGAGTTTCATTTCAATTTCAAGATCCTATCTTGTCTTTTTTCCCACCGAAAAAGGGCAGTCCTACCTTGCCCTCACTCCGTCCACCCTCTAAGCCTATTGCAGAAAGTCTTATGCCCTGTTAGCGTCTTCAGCTCCGCTCAACCTCTCTAACCAAGTATTCCACTCGTTCCTGTGAGGTCTAGTTACCGCTTACGCCCGCAGACTACACCCCGTGAAGAGTACCTACTACCATAGGGCAAAGAGTCACTTAGTTCCCCAAGAATGCTTTCATAGCCCCTGTCCCTCCGTACTTCCCGGTAAGATTGTGTCGCTTACCCAGGCGCCTCGACCAACCACCAATCCCCCCGCCATCTTTCAGCCTCTCCAGTTCGTTTATGGCCTATGGTCTTCTCCGCTCGCTGGCGAAAGAAAGAGCGACTGCTCTAGTACCGGAAGCCAACCGACTGACTTGCAGCTGCCGCCTGACTTTCTTCTCTTTTACTATAGATGGGAGTCTGCTTCCGGTATCACACTCTATACTATACGATTGTCAGCTAAGTAAATAGATGGAGCAGATGAAGAAAGTGCTTTCAAAGATTGAATTCTGACCGCTAGGAGCTCTCTAGCTAGGAGCTTTCTCGGTAGCAATCCTCTTTGGTTTCTTACATGACAGCTTTCGAAGCTCGACTATAAAAGGAAAGATGAAAGAGCTAAGTACTGACCGAATGTCTCCGCCTATTTTACCTAATCCCTTTGAGAAGAGATTGCTTAAAGCATCCTCCTAATAGGTCATAAAGCAGAAAGAAAGACTACCAGTACAACGGAATACACCAGCTACAAGAGAGACATTCAGGGCTCCTGCCAGACATACTACACTCAAAGAAATAGATACATCTATGAGCAGCGATGTCCTAGGAAAGAGCTTCTTACACACTCGGAATCAAAGATAACGAATAAAGGAGCACTCCTTAACTAACGGAAGGAGGTTCCTTGACCGGACCTGTGAAAGAGAAAGCCAAGGCCCCCGTGTAGTTGAGTCAAGATCCGCCGTCGTCAGCGGAAGCATAAGAGGAAGCAACAGTCCTTTAAGTGCACCTGAGCGGAGAAAAGGGGCTTCAAAGCCCTTACGTTATAGGGGTAGCGGCATATCGTACTAGATCTGTAACCTATAGCATCATTTATAGAGCTAGCGGCAAATTCTTTAGCACTCGTGCTTTCATTATGGATTAACTAGCACGAGTAGTGGCTTCAGTAGGGGAGGCAAAGCACCAGTGGTAGCATCAGTACCGGCATAACCTTTTTTAAATAAAGAAAGGACTGGTACGTAGATACGGTTGAGTCAGTTGTTGATCCAGAAGCGGTAGAAGTGGTAGTAGCATACCTTCAGAGAGGCTTTCCGACCCAGTAGATTATGCCTGATAGGGATTCCGTTTATGGCGTGAGGTTCAGTTCCTTATCTAGAAGCATACCTGGATATATACTCATAGTGGCTTCCATACTAACAGCATATCAACCTATGACTAGTAGACCCCATACCTAGTTCCTCCTTATTATGACACCCCATTACGTATCTAAGGACTTTACTTTAAACAGGCTTCTTTTGATGGGCTTGCCTAAAGCCACATAGCAGCAAGCATTCCAAGAAAGTAGGCTGTTACCTTATATCTATCACCCTATCCCGGTAATCTTGTTTTCGGTCTTGATGTATTGTATTCCTTATCTCCTCGTTCTGTCTGGCCAGTGGTCCAATCAGTTCTTGTCGGGTTCCAAGTTATTAGTAGCTAGGCAGCTAAGCCAGTAGTAGTTCAGTTCAGGTCTGGGCATGAAGCTACAGGTTCTATTTTCGGTTGTGAGACAGAGGTCAGAGGCCCCCTGTTATATAGGTAGCCATGCGCGTTAATAGATCTTCTTCTATATTAGTAGTAGGAGTAATGAATTGAATTGGTAAAGTTCTCTCGGCGGTTCTCCTGCTTTCTTCTTAAGAGATTGGGCAAAGCCTTGCAAGCAGACAGAAAAAATCTACCCGGAAGAACGACGAGAACTGAAGGAAACCGGATCATCCTCGGTCAGCGGCCGTACTCGCGTAGCTGCTTGTAATGACTACCGCCCTTTCCGGGCTTCCTACCCCTATCGTTTCAGCTCAAGACGTCGCTTCCGTTTCATACTTTTTGTGGAGCGTAGATAGGAGGTATCTATCGGGTAGGTAGTCTCGTGGGTAGGGAAAGTCTCCTCTTGCGGGGGCGGATTCTCAAGCTAAAAGAAGAAAAAGCTGTTTGAAAGCAGAAATGGGCAGAAAAAAGTGTCTTCGTGAATGAACGTCCTTCTCAATCGGCGAAGCCTCGGACTTTACCTTGACTTGACGCATCGCATTCCGCTACCACAACAATGACACTTTTTCTAGTCCTGCTTCGTTCCAGCTGCAAAGAGATCAACCGGCCAACTACGAACCCGTAGCTAAGACTTTCCTACTGCCGGGACCGGGAACATCTTTAGATACGATATTTCTATCACAAGTGAAAAGATCAATTGCTTCCTTCGCTAATTGCGAATATTGGAGCGCTTCGCCGAGAAATACCTGCAACAAAGAGATGCCGATCAACCGGCCTGCTACTGATTCGCAAACCTGGGTTGCTGCTGCGAACCTACTAATAATAGATCTTCTCGGACTTGACGAGTTCTTAGAGATCAAGGGGTATCTAATCTAGGAGAAGAGTTACTCGCTGCTTCGTTCCGGGTGTAGTTAAGGACTTTCCCGCGGCAATTAGCGAGACCTTGGAGCTGCTGTCGAAATAAACAGAGACTTTCTGTCGTTTCCGCAAAATAGAATAAAAAGATATCCTTACGGGACTGAAAAAGGAAAGGAGCGAGTTTTACGAGCTGAGTATAGTGAGAGGAGCGAAGCCTATTCCCTTAGTGATCTAGTCTTTTAGGACCCTCTGAACGATGATCAGAATAAGGTAAAGCTTGAAGATAAGTTTTGTACTCTATGGGAAAAGCAGCAACCGAGACCATAGACTTCCTCACCCGAGCAACATCGTTCTTTTCCTTTTAGTTTGGTCGAACTACTTCGCTCCTTTCTCAGATCCAAAAGCAGTTCAAGACATCGAATTTCAGCTCCAAACTTGTGATCTACTACCTTCCTTGACTTGACAGATTGTAGAGCTACTTAGTTCCCCGGCTAGTGATTTGCGATCAGGTGCTCTAGCCGGGATGTTTTGGGGGTTGGAAAAGAGTTTTACGTCTGGGGACAGCTAAGAGCTACTTCTTCGTTCCTTTCCCAAACTCAAGCTACTTAATTCCCGTGTCCTTTTATCACGGAAAGACCTTTATTCCTCTACCAGGGGTAACTAAGGAGTTTCCTACTGAGTTCCTTGTTGGGGTTGCGCGGGTACTGATTCGCTTTCAGAGGCTGCTTCATACCTTTCCAGATCCAAATACCTTTTTAGGAGTTCGAAAACTCGAGCAACTACATTCCTCGACATTTAATCAAATCCCAGTGTAGCTTTCCTTCTTTACTACCGGAAAAGGACTCTCATATCGTCGTACTAGCCCCTTGTGCACTTTGCGAAACACTTGGAACTGATGGGGTAGTACCTTCACCATGACTTTGTCCCCTTCCTTGAACTTCAAAGGTCGCCTCTTCTCATCGGCCCATTTCTTCATTCTTTTGGCGGTGGGTGGGCTAGGGACCAAGAATGCCCCTGCGATGTCGGTTCGCTCCTGCCAATCTCTAGCAAACCGATACGCCGTCGGACTGCTCCCCGTGTAGCCCCTTGCTATGGTGTGAGGTGACAAAGGGTGTTGCCGCCCCGACGCCTCACTTCTTTGCAAGTTATAGCAAAACTGTGCCACATCCAGAAGTCGGACCCAATCCTTCTGGTTGGCACTGACGAAGTGCCTCAAGTACTCCTCCAGCAAGGCATTGACGCGCTCGGTCTGGCCGTCTGTCTGTGGATGGAAGCTCGTAGAGAAGTGCAACTCTGACCCCAAGAGCTTGAAGACTTCCGTCCAAAACCGCCCCATGAAGCGAGGATCCCTATCGCTCACGATAGTTTCTGGAATCCCCCAATATTTCACCACGTGCTGAACAAAGAGTCTTATATGACTGACCCAAGTGATCTCTCACTTGTGGCCACCTTTGAACTTACCGTATGAAACCACTCACACGGTCTCATCCAAGAGTACACTGAACCACGTCTACACTAGAACGTACTACAAACTCCAGAAGGGGTAGTGGAGCCTCACGTTGTCTTATAAGGTCATAAGACCTAAACATCCAACCGTACTTGAAGAACTTATGCAGTGGGTCTTTCCGATCAGGACGGAGGGTCTAGCAAGTCAGACGCAGTAATCGAGTAATCCGTACAAGCTCTTACGAACCACATTTCATACTCAAGCATGGCTTCAAGCCAATGGCGAACCATAGACTGCTCAAGTAAGAGAAGCGTGTCTTCATCTAACTTAGACTGAAGATCGCTACACAGACGGGTAGCAAAATCCCAATCGGACGACACGATTCCAATAACATACCGCGAATCATACCCATTTGATAAGGGGAGGCTAAGAAACCTTACGGATATCCTAGCTAAAATTCAAACAGTATGGGTCTTATACCACTAGGAGAGAAGGCTACCAGGACATGGCGAAACCAATGTCTTGAGTAGTAAGGAGAAAAGTTCTCCGGGCGAGAAGAATACCTTCTATAGCCCGCCCCCCGAAGTCTAAGAGAGACTTACAGAGAGCTGACTCCTACTGACTTACACACTGACATCCATGCAACAGCATGACGTGCCGCACGAAGCATTTTCACACTAACGGGCGACAAATCAAATCACGGTCGCATATACGAATTCGCTTAGCGAATTCGCAGCCCGATATCAAAGACTTCGGTAAAGAAATCTTGACACCAAGTGCGTTAATCACACTTTGATAGACATCAGCCACACGCAATGACGATATCGTCACCGAGGAGAGCATACTTACGGAATACCCTATAAGGGTATACTTTATCCACACAATACCATACAACAAAATGATGGCATAGTGCGAAGAGAGGCCAAGAAGACAGAAAACCCAAGGATTGTCCAGTTGCAAAACGTACAAGCCGAGAAAACGAAGGGGATGAACGAGCGGGCAACTAAAGCAGTTTGTCCCC